CAGGGCTGCTCCCGTATAAGGGGCGAGGTATTGTAATGTAGCAGGTGAATCCGCCATTTCAGCTACTACAATAGTGTATTCCATGGCCCCCTCTTCATGGAAAGTAGTTACTACTTGAGCCACGGAGGATGCTCTTTGACCGATAGCTACATAAACACATATTACATCTTGCCCTTTTTGATTGAGAATTGTATCTGTGGCTACTGCTGTTTTGCCAGTCTGTCTGTCCCCAATAATTAACTCTCGCTGACCGCGCCCTATGGGGATCATCGAATCGATAGCAATAAGCCCTGTTTGAAGGGGTTCATATACGGAACGCCTGGAAATTATACCCGGAGCAGGAGATTCAATTAAGCGAGATTCCGAAGCTACAATTTCGCCTCTCCCATCAATAGGTTTAGCCAGAGCATTTATAACACGACCCAAGTAAGCCTCGCTCACGGGTATCTGAGCAATTCTTCCTGTTGCTTTTACAAAACTTCCCTCTTGTATCATCAACCCATCGCCCATTAATACAATCCCAACATTTTTGGATTCCAAATTCAGAGCAATACCCCTAGTCCCTTCTGCAAATTCGACTAATTCACCTGACATTATTCCACCAAGACCTATAATACGAGCAATCCCATCCCCCACTTGAATTACGCGACCGATATTCTCAATCCCTACTTTCCTATTATATTGTTCAATACGTTCGCGGAGAATTTTATGAATTTCGTCGACTCGAAGGGTTGCCATTAGTGTTTCTTGACTCTTTTTTTCGGAAGCAAGGGGAAAAATAATGCCTAAATTCTAAACGAAAGTAGAAGTTCAAGGTCTAATTAATTTAATTATTTCTTTGATTCTATGGCCCCTAGAATGCCAATATTAGCACGAATCGTACGGAAATGTAACTCGGTATTCAAACAACTATTCAGAGTTCCTAGAGCTCCTTGTACGGCCTGTTGGAAAACCCGTTGTCGGACCTGATTCATCGCCCTTTGTTTTTCAAAATAAAGGATTTCATTTTTAGACTTTTCTAATTGTTCCAAACTAATAGAAGTAGCATTAATCAAATTTGCTTTTTCTCGTTCTATCTCAGAGTATCCATTCATTCGATACTCATCCGCTTCTAGTTCGACTTTCTGTAATCGAACCCGAGCTTTTTCGAGCTGCTCAATGGTCCCTCTACGCAATTCTTCCGAATTTCGAATAGTACTCAAGATTCTCTGTTTTCGATTATCTAATAAATCTTTTAATGAAAGTAGATTATCTTGCTATTAAGTTTACAATTTTTATGATCTCTTCCCGAACCAAACATGAATCTTTCGATTCATTTGGCTCTCACGCTCCTTTTTTTTCTTTTTTTGCTATGGCTATTTCCATATCTTTTTTTTTATGTAATGAGCCTATCCTCTATCTTCTCTTTTCTGTTTATATTTCAATATACCGAAACCCATATTAAGAATATAAGACTAGATAAATATTAAGAGGACTCTTCCGCCTAGATAAAAATCTATCATGGTCAGCAAAGTTGTTTCTTTATTTGTATTTGCCCTTTAGTTAATAATTTCAATTTCATTAAGAAAAACTAACTAAATAAATGGAAAATGAAAATTGATAGAATTCTTTTTTTTTTCTTCAAATCCAAAAAATTTCTCTTTTTTTTATTTTATACATAGGTCGTCGATTCGGCATTGGATAAAAAAGGGCAGGGTGCCCTTCTAGTAAATAGTTCAAACCATTTTATCGATATGAGTGTTTTATATCAGATAAATTCTACATTAGCTATTTCCCGTTTAAAGCATTTCGGTACTAATACTAATATAGTTGTAGAAAGAGTACCCCTTTTTGCCTGGACTTCAAGCAGTTTAGCTTTAACCGTGTTAATGGTCTCACATTATTGGTCTATAGAGAATCAAAGTTGATTTACCAATGAGTCGCGAAATGCTATGGTTCTTCCATATGATTTCTGAATTTATTCAGAAGTAATTCGTCGAGATCGTGCACCTTTTTCTTATTTATCCAAAAAATACTAAAAAATATTTTAAAGTGCAGCCGGATAGATCCAATCTATTCTTGAAATAGACAACTCGCACACACTCCCTTTCCAAAAAAAATCAATACACCAACCACTACAGTTAGATTTATTAGATTTGTTGCTAAAATATCGGTATTAAGCCCGAAACTCCCAGCGGATGGCCAGTGAGCTAAAAAAACGAAAGAATGGGTTACATTTTTCATATGCTCTCCTCTTATAGATAGGACGAACAAAGAGCAAAGTTTTTCGATCACTTACTTCGCTCGCCCTTTTTTGATCGGTTTTTTTAATGTAATTTTTTTTAATGCAAATAGATTCAATCTAATAATTTCTTTTAGATTAAGTCTTAGGTCTCGTTTGACCTGTGAAAGACTCCTTTGTTGAAATGTTCCAAAAATTCCTAAAATAAAAGGAAAAAGACTTTCCACTGTCCTAAACTAAGGACGGGAAGGAAGAAGGCGAGCATATCCTCTAAATTGATCATCCTCAAATCAGCCCTTCCTGGGGTGGGGTATTGTCTGTCCCGATAAATAGGTAATTCCAGGAGTAATAAATAGGAGTAAAGTATTGATATAATTGGAATTGCAGAAGCAAATACCAATTTACTAAAAAAAGAAAAAAGTATCTAATCTAAAGGACTCATTTTATTTTTTAGGATTAAACAAAAGGGTTCGCAAATAAAAGCGCTAGTGCCACAACTAGTCCATAAATTGTTAAAGCTTCCATAAAAGCTAGACTAAGCAATAAAGTACCTCGTATTTTACCTTCTGCTTCTGGCTGTCTCGCAATACCTTCTACAGCTTGTCCTGCAGCAGTACCTTGACCAACTCCAGGCCCAATAGAAGCAAGCCCTACGGCCAATCCAGCAGCAATAACGGAAGCAGCAGCAATTAGTGGATTCATGGTGAGTTCCTCGTGTCAAAAAAAAAAGAAATGGTTAAGGATACAATCAACCAAGAAATTCTTACTTCTAAGCTCTATTGGGGAGAAGTAACTAAAAAGTACAAATTGAAATGATAATCTGAATTGTCCGAACTACTTCGAGATCTCATTTTTAGTTTCTAATCATTAGAGGTTTGTGTAAATCCATATGATTCTCATTATTCTATTTCTCTTTCTTTCCAACCAACCACTCTTTCATTCCATTCTTCTTTCTTTACTCTTCGATATCCTTGAGTTCCTATTTTTTCCCCTATCATCTAATCCATAATAAAAGACGAAATAGAGGAAGAACCCCTATTGAAATCGACCTAATCCAAATCCAATAGGAATTAAATCAAGATATACAATTGATAACAATATGCTGCATAGAACTGGATATGGAATCCAATTCCATATAGAGGGAATTCGATATATCGGATTAGATAATGAATCTAACTTAGGAATATATAATATCCCATATACATTTGTTTCTTCTATTTTGCGTATTTTCTCATTTTCTATTGATGAATCGGATTCTAAAATCATTCCTTAAAAACCCGCACAAAAGATGACTGGACTTATAGACATTAAGGATATAGATCTAGCCTGACTCCGCCCCCCTTAATGCATATATACTTTGACAATTCCGTAATATAGTCTATTCTCTCTCCTACAACTCTAGGTTGTATATTCATACGCATTTCTAACTATTTAGTTTTCCAACCAAGCGGATTATCTGGAACCATGCATGAATTGAGCTAAGCTAAAAAAAAAGACTATTTTGAAAACTAGTCAATTCAATGATGACCTTCCATGGATTCACCTATATAGGCTGCGGCTAACGTTGCAAAAATAAGAGCTTGAATACCGCTTGTAAATAATCCAAGAAACATGACCGGTATAGGGACTACTAAGGGGACTAAAGAAACAAGAACAACAACGACTAATTCATCCGCCAATATATTCCCGAAAAGTCGAAAACTAAGCGATAATGGTTTTGTGAAATCTTCTAGGATGTTAATTGGTAAAAGAATTGGAGTTGGTTTAATATATTTCTCGAAATAACTCAATCCTTTTTTGCTAAGACCCGCATAAAAATATGCCGCTGATGTGAGTAAAGCTAAAGCAACAGTAGTATTTATATCATTCGTGGGTGCTGCTAATTCCCCATGGGGTAACTGTATAATTTTCCAAGGTAAAAGAGCACCCGACCAATTCGAAACAAAAATAAAAAGGAACATAGTTCCAATAAAGGGAACCCAGGGACCATATTCTTCTCCAATCTGAGTTTTGCTCAAGTCTCGAATAAACTCAAGCACATATTCGAAGAAATTCTGACCGTCGGTCGGGATGGTTTGTGGATTCCGAACAGCTATGATAACTGAACCTAGCAAGATAGTAATTACGACCCAAGAAGTGATGAGTACTTGGGCATGAATTTGGAAACCTCCTATTTGCCAATAGAAGTGTTGGCCTACTTCTACACCCGATATATCATAAAACCCCTTGAGTGTTTTAACGGAACATGGTATAATATTCATATTGTCCTCTGATAAAAATTGAACTTCAAAAAAGGAATTCTTTTGATTCAACCATCTCTTTCTCAACTCAGCAACTTGAAGTATTAATCTTATATTTAGGATACCAAGAAATCACATCAGATGATAATATATATCAATACCCTCTAATATATATCAATATTCCCCTTCTTTTATCTATGCAAAACAAAAAAGAATAGTAAGTGATCCCATAAATCTACGCAGTTACCCAAGAATGAACTATTCTTCTTAATCAACGATTTCTTATATAGAGAGAACGGCCCTCACAAATTGCAAATACTAATTTGTTAAGAATCAATCGAATTGAAGTCATAGTGTCATCGTTGGCTGGAATCGATATATTTGCGAGATCTGGGTCACAATTTGTATCGACTAAAGAAATAGTAGGAATCCCCAAAATGGCACATTCCTGAAGAGCTATATACTCTTTTTGCTGATCAAGGACGATCACAATGTCCGGCAACCTCGTCATATATTTGATCCCGCCGAGATATCTTTGCAAGGTAGATAATTTTCTCTTCAAGATTGCCACATCTCTTTTTGGGAGATGGTGGAATTTTCCCATCTTTTCTTCTGCTCTTAAGTCTCTAAATTGAGAAAGTCTAGTTTTCGTAATCGACCAATTCGTTAACATACCACTGAACCACTTTTTATTAACATAATGACAACGAGCCCTTATTGCAGCTGATGCTACTAAATCCGCTGCTCTTTTTTTGGTACCAACAATTAAAAAGCTTTTTCCCTGACTTGCTGCATCAAAAACTAAATCACAAGCTTCTGATAAAAAACGAGCCGTTCTAGCGAGATTTGTAATATGAGTACCTTTACGCTTTGCCGAGATGTAAGGGGCCATTTTAGGATTCCATTTCTTAATACCATGACCAAAATGAACTCCCGCTTCTATCATCTCTTTCAAATTGATGTTCCAATATCTTCTTGTCATTTTTTCCACACTTCCTTTTGATTTTTTCTTTTTTTTTTCATCCTACCATTCCATTACGGAATTTATTTCTTTTTTTTTTTGAAAATTAAGAAAGAGCCGAAATAGCTTGAAATAAATAATAATTGTTCCGATGTAACCTTCCACTGAGAATTGGCTATTGATACATGGTATAAACGTAACCTTAATGAATTAACTGACTTCTTTTACTTATTAAAATAAAAATCTAAAATCTGACCTGTTAGTGTTCTAAGGTCAAAAGTCTAGTTTAAATAAAAAAATCTGCTTTATGTATCCTTAAATCGTATAAATGGGGGTTCTGATGTCTCATAGAAATTGTTTGTTACATCAGAATCAGAAGAAACTAATTCTGTATGGAGAAACAAAATATCTCTCATTTCCGACGCGAATAGATTTTTTTTTTGAATTTCGAAATAAAGGTTCTTGTCTTGTGGGGAATGATGCACAAATTTTTGGAATCCGGTACCAACAGGTATAATCCCCCCCAGAACTACGTTTTCTTTCAGGCCTTTCAACCAATCAATACGACCTCGTAGGGCAGCTTTTGCTAAAACTCGAGCAGTTTCTTGAAAACTTGCTTCAGATATGAAACTTTGGGTATTCAGGGAAGCCCTTGTTATTCCCAATAAGATTGCCCGATAATAGACCGATTCATCCAAAGCTCGTCCTGCTCGTTCTGCTCGTAATAGTCCGATTAATTCCCCAGGTGAAAAAACATTAGACATTCCATCTTCGGAAACCCGCACTTTTGATGTTACTTGGCGTATAATAATCTCTATATGTCTATTATGGATCTGTACCCCTTGGGATCGATAAACCTTTTGGATCTTATTAACCAAAGAGATACGACTTTGGGCTATGGTTAGCTCAGCTCCAATCAAGAATCCCCAGGGGACCCCAAGAATTCTTGGTATACGCTCATTCCAATCCTCAATTCTCCTTTCGAGATTCGGCGATAGTGAATCAATTGAACGCGCTTCAAAGATTTGTTCTACTTTTGGAAGACCTTGCGTTATGTCACTAGATCTCGATTTTTCATATATAAACGTAACTAACCTATCTCCTTTGTAAAGGATTTCTCCATAATGACCATGAACAGTTGCTCCTGTAGTGGCCAAATAAGGCTTAGCTGCTCTTATAACAAAGGAATCAATATTAACAATGAAAATTTGACCAGATTTTTTTATGTGCGATTTAAATAGACATACATTTTCGCAAATAAATTGTCCAAGGTGAATTATTGCCGATGTCTCCTCCCAAGAATCATGATGGAGAAAGTGCCAATTCAAATGGAATGGATCCAACATGATGTTACTATCGAAATTCGAAATCCTTTGATTTTCATCTATTAAAGAGTATTTAAGCCCTTGAAGTACTTGGAGGGTTTGTTTCAAATTGTCAAGGAACAAATATTTTTTTAACAGGATCTGATTATGCGTTAGTAAATAGTAAGATGAAGAAAAATTCGATATACTAGGTACAATAGCGGCTAAGGGCCCAAAAATATCTCGAATAGGAATTCTAGGATTCGATTCTTTTACCGCATTGGGATATTTCGAATTCTTGAATAAACCAATTCGAGAACAGTTGGATGCCGACAAAATCATCAAAGATTGGTATTCTTTATTTCGATTCAACAAGGTGCCAATAGCTTCTTGATGTTGGCTAAGTGATTGAATCTTCGCCTTGGAATAAAAGGAATTGGTGCGATCTAACCTATTATTGGGAATCGGTCCTGCACTTGTCCTATCATACCTTCTTCGTGTATACGAAATAGTGGACTTGACTAACTCAATTCTTAGGAAATCGCGAATCAGATCATTTGCTCTTACCTCAACAAGGGAAGCACGAGCCTCCTCTTTTTCTTCTTGTTCCCAATTCACTACTAAGCAAGTTCGAACAAATTGACTATTCGTATGATAAATTCTTTGAGTTAACTTGCTATTTTCATGAGAAATAAAATTGACAAGTCGAAGTTGGAAATTATCCTCTTCTTGCAAGAGATCTTGCGGGAAAAGTGTTGCTAAATTTCTCCCTTCGTCCATTTCATATGCGACTGCAGGTCGAACCGAAACAAAATACTTTTCCTTGCTCTTGAGAATTTTTTTCCGTTGAACATAGACCCAATTTTTCCTTTTTTTTGATTCCTTAGAATCTTTCTTTTCTCTTTCTGGTGGTATCAAACTACCACCTAATATCTTATCTGCCTCTTCAGGAAAATGCATATCTCCGGAAAAGATTTTGAGTTCCGTATGGCTTTTTTTTCTCTTCACTCGGACCAATCCACCTAGTCGACTTCTTGTATTTTTTGTGAGTTGTGTATCCACTCCAATGATACTATTATCAAGTACCTTTAGGGATGAGGATCTCGGCAAGATATGCAGTTCTTGAAGAATGAAAAAAAACCGATCTAGTTCTTTTTGGTATTTTAGACTAAATTCTTTTGTTCCTCGATGCTCAATCAAACCCTCTTTTTTTAAGATGGAATCTTCCTCTGGGCTCCCGTATTCGTCCTCTGAGTCTTCTTCTGAGTCTTCCTCTAAAGTCCCATATTCGTCCTCTGAGCTTTCCTCCGGGCTCCCATATTCGTCCTCTGAGTCTTCCTCTAGAGTTCCATATTCGTCCTCTCGGGTTCTATATTCGTTCTCTGGGCTCCCATATTCGTCTTCTGAGTCTTTCTCTCCAGTCCTATATTCATCCTCTAGGATCCCATATTCGTCTTCTAGGGCTTCATATTCGTCCTCTAGGATCCCATATTCATCTTCTAGGGTTTCATATTCGTCCTCTCGAGTCCTATATTCGTCTTCTAGGGTTTCATATTCTTCCTCTCGGGTCCTATATTCGTTCTCTGGGCTCCCATATTCGTCCTCTGAGTCTTCCTCTCGAGTCCTATATTCGTCCTCTAGGGTCCTATATCTAAATTTAACAATTCCTGAACCCTTTTTATCTTTTCTGTATCGTGGATCGTCAAAATAAGCAAAAATAGTATTTCTACGTAAAACACCCATAAAGGGTATTTCAATCGAAATCCCCAAACAGGATATTAGTTCTTTCTCTTGTTCTTGATGATATTGTAATGGAATGACGAACCCATTTCTTCGCTTTTTCGCCAACAAATCCGAATTATCTTGAAGAATAGAAGGATAGACAAAATTCCAATGGCCATTGGACATGATTCGATCCGGCGTTGAATAATCAAGAATTTCCCTATCTTTTTTACCAAAAGTATCCAACAGTCTATGTCTTACTTGATCATTAGCCATTGAGAGGTCAAAGAGATATCTTCCGTCAACAGAAAAAGAATAAGTATTCATTTGATCTTGATCCTTGTGGAGCGAAAAAGACGCTATACTGGATCTGCACATACTTACTGACAATATCCATAAATGGCTTGTTTTTGGTAATCGACGAAGATTACCATATTGATATTCGGGCGCATGGTAAACATCAGTACTCCAGTGCATTTCCCCGTCTGATTCGGAATAAATATGCTTTTGTACTTTTTCTTTAAAATGCAAAGTGGACGTTCCGGCACGAATCTCCGCAATTACTTGTTCGGATTCTACATACTGATCATTTTGCACTAGAATCAAGCTTTTTGAGGGAATATTCACACTATATAGAATATCCTGACTCTGAATAGTTACATGCAAGTCTATATAACATAGAAAAGCAGGCTGCCCATGACGGGTACGTGTGGGGTGAACCAAATCTTCATTGAATTGGATTTTTCCATTCGAAGGGGATCGTACAAGGTCGGCAGTACCCCCTGTGAATACTCCGCCAGTATGAAAAGTTCTTAATGTTAGTTGAGTCCCTGGCTCCCCAATTGATTGACCTGCAATAATACCTACGGCTTCCCCCAATTCGACCAGATCGCCATGAGTGGGACTCCGACCATAACATAATTGACAGATCCAAGATGTGCTCCGGCAAGTAAAGGGGGTTCTAATATATATTGGTTGTGCTCGAAATGGTTGTGCTCGAAAGGCAGTTATGAATCGATTGACTAATCCAATTCCAATATCTTGATTTCGAGCGGCAATGCATCGTGAACCAATATATATATCGTCTGCTAATACACGACCAATTAGTGTTTGGACAAAAAGTTTTTCCGTCATCCCATTTTGAGGACTCAAAGAAATACCTTGGATAGTACCACAATCTCTTCTACGCACAATAATATGTTGAACTACTTCAACAAGTCTACGTGTAAGATATCCAGCATCCGCTGTTCGTACAGCAGTATCTACAACCCCTTTGCGGGCTCCGTAGCAGGAAATTATATATTCTGTCAAAGAAAGTCCCTCGCGTAAATTGCTTTGAATAGGTAAATCAATCATTTGTCCTTGAGGATCCGCCATTAATCCTCTCATACCTACTAATTGGTGTACCTGAGATGCATTTCCTCTGGCTCCTGAAAAAGACATTAGATAGACTGGATTAGAAGGATCCGTTATCCGAAAATTCGAATTCATTTCTTGTTTCAAATATTCACTTGTAGCATACCATATCTCAACGGATTGGCGTAATTTTTCTACCGCGTGTACAGCCCCATAATAATAGTGTTTCTCCAAAAGAAAACTCTGTTGTTCCGCGTCTTGCACTAACCATCCCTTAGATGGTATTGTTAAAAGATCCTCGATTCCTAATGAAATCGATGTAGTAGTGGCTTGATGAAAGCCCAGAGTCTTTATTTGATCCAGTATATGGGATGTATATCCCATTCCGAAATGATCTATTAATCTGCTAATAAGTCGTTTCATAGCAGTTCCGTCTATCTCTTTATTATGAAAGACCAGATTGGCCCGTTCCGCCATACATAAGTACCCCCTTTTTCGGCTGAGTAGGATTCGACAATTGCTGAGTAGGATTCGACAATGGGCCTGAGTCAGTGATTCGAAAATTTAATTAACTTCCTTTCCTTAATCTCAATCTGGATTCGCGCGGCAAAAATGATGATACTAGCGAAATCGGAATGCCCCCCGAAAGGGAGGGGCATCGCCGAATCTAACTTCCTTGTTTAGATAGTGTATGAATAGGCCTGACTAAATCCTTGTATGGCTTCCTCTATTTCTCTATAAAAAGAAATATGACCAAGAGTGCTTCGAATGTATATAGAACGGATTTCTTTTTTTCTATTTCCCACTATTAGATAGTGGGCATAAATCTCATGATAAGTCCCCAAAGATTCATATTGAACTTCAATCGGAACTTCTCTTGACCCAATGACGCGTTGATCTAGTTTCCATCGGAGCCACAAGGGACTGTCTAAACTGATTCGTTTCTGTCTATAAGCTCCCAGTGCATCATAGGAATTAGAAAAATGGGGTTCTTTATCTTTTGTATACTTATAATTATTATTATTGTAATTTACTTTTTGATTTGGATAGTTTGCGCAACTATTATATCTATTTGCACAAATACCCCGACGGTTTCCAATCGTTAATACATAAAGTCCGATAAGCATGTCTTGGGTCGGTACGCAAATAGGATCCCCAATAGCGGGAGATAGGAGATTCATATGAGAAAACATAAGTAAACGGGCTTCCGCCTGAGCTTCCAAGGATAAAGGTAGATGAACAGCCATTTGATCCCCATCAAAGTCCGCATTGAAACCCTTACACACTAATGGGTGTAAACAAATAGTACGCCCCTCCACTAAAGTAGGTTGGAAGGCCTGTATGCCTAATCTATGCAGGGTAGGTGCTCTATTCAACAGTACAGGATGTCCCCGCATAACTTCTTGAAGTATTTCCCATACAATGGGTTCCTTTTCCCAAATTTTCCTTTTAGCAATCCTGACATTAGAAGTAGCGCGTTTCGTGATTAAATCGCGAATTACAAATAGCTGAAAAAGCTTTATTGCTATCTCTAGAGGTAATCCACATTGATGTAATGAAAGCGAAGGACCCACAACAATGACAGAACGCCCCGAGTAATCGACCCGTTTTCCAAGCAGAGTCTCGCGAAACCTTCCCTCTTTACCTTCAATTACATCTGAAAGTGATTTGTATACTTTATTGTGACCATCCCTCGTTGGTTGCCCGCGGGACCCACTATCAAGAAGTGTATCCACGGCTTCTTGTACCAATTTTTCCTGGCACATTACTAAATCTGCTGGCGCTAATTCACTTCTTTTTAATAGATAGGCAAGGTTGTTGTTCCGACGAATAACTCTCTTATAAAGTTCATTAATATCCGAAGTCACTACTTTATCCCCAGACCTATAAACAATGGGTCTCAATTCGGGAGGAAGAACTGGTAATAAGCACAAAACCATCCATTCTGGTTCTACATTTGTTTGAATAAAATGTTTCGCCAATTGCATGCGTCTAATCAAAAAAACTTTTCTTATTCGTCTTTTTCTATCTTCCCATTCATCTCCACTATACCCCTCGTCTTCTAATTCCTTCCATTCGACCAAGGAATTCTCTATAATAATTCGCAAATCCAAATCTGCTAATTGTTCTCTAATAGCACCTGCTCCTGTCGCAATTTCCCGATTTCGAAATGTTGCAAAGCCTGGGGTAGAAAAAAAGGGAGAAATGCTGTGGTTACAGGATGCAATTTCATCTTCGAATAAACCTCGTAATCGTAAGAAAGTAGGTTTTTTAGCGCTGGGCCTAGCAAAAGAGAAATCGCCGTATACTAGGCCCTCCAATTTCTTAAGGGGTTTATCTAAAAGGTTCGCGATATAACTAGGAAGACCTTTCAAATACCACACATGAGTCGCGGGACATGCGAGTTTGATGTATCCCATTTGATATCTTCGTATCCGAGAATCAACAAATTCTACCCCGCATTTTTGGCAAAATCTTTCCTCTTCGTTTTCAGCTCCGCTCGCTCGAGAATTTCCACAAGCACAAATTCCGCTTTTTATGGGTCCAAAGATTCTTTCGCAAAACAATCCATCTTTTTCTGGTTTATCGGTTTTATAATGAAAAGTAGAGGGCCTTGTGACTTCGCCAACGACTTCCCCATTAGGTAGGTTTTTGTTAGCCCAAGCCTTTATTTGTTGAGGGGAAACGAGTCCAATTTGAAGTTGTTGATGTTTATATTGGTCAATCATAAATAAGAAAAGAATTTATATTTATTCCGATCAAACTTCCTCCCTATTAACCTGGAAGTTCTTCTCAGATACAAGGAAATGATTCAGTTCTAGAGCCAAAGATCGTAGTTCTCGAACGAGCACTCGAAAAGATTCTGGAGGATACTCGTGATTAGGTACTCTTTTTCCCCAGATCGTAGCATTAAGTATTTCTTGGCGAGCTATAAGATGATCAGATTTATAAGTAAGTATCTCTTGTAAAATATGAGCAACACCAAATCCTTCTAAAGCCCAAACTTCCATTTCTCCTACTCGTTGTCCCCCTTGCTTGGCTCTTCCTCTAACGGGTTGTTGTGTAACAAGTGAGTAGGGCCCAGTAGAACGTCCATGGATTTTCTCATCAACTTGATGAATTAATTTTAAGATATAGGACTTCCCTATTAGAACAGGTTGTTCGAAGGGGTCTCCTGTTCTTCCATCAAATATTCTGCTTTTTCCCGGGTACTCGGGTTCAAATACCCATGGATTTTTTGTTTGTTTACTGGCTTCATATAATTCTGAAAACACAAGTTTTCTTGAAGCCTCTTGCTCATATCTCTCATCAAAGGGTGCTATTCTATAATGTTTCTTTAGCAGATCCCCGGCTAATCCGAGCGAGCTTTCAAATATTTGTCCCACATTCATTCGTGAGGGTACTCCTAAGGGATTGAAGACCATATCAACAGGTGTTCCATCTTGCAAATAGGGCATATCTTGCCTGGGCAAAATTTTGGAAATGATCCCCTTATTCCCGTGTCTTCCGGCTACTTTATCCCCAACTTTGATTTCGCGTTTCTGTAAAATATATACACGAACCATTATGTCTAGGGGGTCCCTCTGGATCCATTTCACATCGATAACGCGCCCTCTTCCACCTATAGGTAGTTTGAGAGAAGTTTCTTTTGAAGTGGATACCTCAAGGCCAAATATGGCCCGTAATAACCCAGCTTCCGCGATATACGACGATTCGCTCGCTATCTGAGGCGTTAATTTACCTACTAAAATATCGCCAGTTTCTACCCAGGATCCCAACCTAACAACTCCATTTCTGTCCAAATTGCGGAGTAAATGTTCTTCTAGATGTGGTATTTCTTTAGTAATTTTTTCAGCGGAGCCTTGGCTTGTCGTATCCGTCTGAATTTCATATTTTCGGATGTGAAAAGAAGTATAAATATCCTCATATACCAAACGTTCGCTAATTAGTACTGCGTCTTCAAAATTGTAACCTTCCCATGGCATATAAGCTACTAATACGTTTTTTCCTAAAGCAAGTTCCCCACCAACTGTAGCAGCTCCCTCCGCTAAAATTTGTCCTTTTTTAATGGATTTACCCCGCAGAACCCGAGGTTTTTGGTGCATACAAGTATTTTTGTTAGAGCGCCGATGGGTAACTAAAGGAATACTTATAGTCTTCCCACTACTTGATAAAAGGATCTTGTGACTATCAGTAGAAATGATCTTTCCCTCGCGTTCGGCTATAACGGAAACCCTCGAATCTAGAGCTGTTTGGCGTTCCAATCCAGTTCCAACAATGCACTTCTCGGACCGAGAAAGCGGAACTGCTTGGCGCTGCATATTAGAACTCATTAAAGCCCGATTCGCATCATTATGCTCAATAAAAGGAATGAGAGAACCTCCAATAGAAAAATATTGGAAAGGAAAAATACTTCTAACATGAATCTGTTCCCATGCAATAGTCAGGAATTCTTGACGGTATCTAGCTGGAACAACCTGTTCTTCCTGAATACCCTGATTCAAGGACAAAGAATTTCCTGCTGCTATCATATAATATTCATCTCTATTTGGTGATAAATAAACCACCTGTCTCTCTTTTTTTTCTTTTGCTTTCTCAGATATTTCATAAAAGGGACTCTCTATGGACCCCCACCAGTGGTCAATTCTCGCATGAATAGCTAAGGATCCAGTAAGTCCAACATTGATTCCTTCGGACGTGTCAATTGGACAAATACGCCCATAGTGACTCGGATGAATATCTCGGCTCCGAAAACTTGCAGTTCTCCCCGTCAATCCTCCAGGACCCAAACAACTCACTTTTCGCCCATGAACAGTTTGTGTCAATGGATTGGTTTGATCAAAAACTTGAGATAAGGGGTATGTGCCAAAAAAGGTCTCATAAGTAGTTATTAATAAAATCGAAGTTGAAGTTGGAGTTACCAAAGTTTGTGGAGTCGGTTTCGATTGACGTATGAATACTCTACGGATAGTTTTTTGAACCGCATGTTGTAAACGACCAAGAGCCAGTCCGAATTGATCTTGTAACAGATCCGCAACCGAACGAATACGTTTATTTTTCAAGTGATTCATATCGTCATCGTCAAGTATACCCGTTCCAAATTTCATTCCAATCAAATGATCCGTAGCGGCCAATACATCTCGTGGTAACAAGAATGTATTGTTCTGAGGTATATCAAGATTCAGTCTCCGATTCATATTTCGTCGACCAATCCTTCCTAATTCACATTTTTGTTGAAAAAATTTCTTTTGTAATTCCTCACATAAGGACTCCGAAAATACCAGGTCCCCACCTACACAAGCAAATTGTTGATAAAACTCCAAAATAGCTTTTTCTTTTGACTCAATCCTCTTCTTCTCCTTAGCATTCGGGAAAGATAAGAAAATTTCAGGGTAGGAAACATTATCTAGAATTTCTTTTAGATTCGAACCCATAGCTGATGATAGAACTAGAATAGATATCTTTTGTTTTCTACTCACGCGAGCCCATATCCTTTCTTTTTTATCAATTGCTAATTCCGATCTTCCTCCCCAATCTGATATTATAGTCCCAGTGTAGATAGAAATTCCCTTATGGTCTAATTCCGAGCGGTAGTAAATACCAGGACTTAGCAATATTTGATTGATCACAATTCGGTATATTCCATTTATTATAAAGGTTCCTAAGGAATTCATTATAGGAATGTTTCCAATAGAAATGGTTTGCTTTTGCACATCGAAACCAAAAATTAATCTCGCAGATACATATAATTCGGAAGAATAGGTGAGTGATTCATACACAGCATCCCTTTCTTTTATCGAGGGTTCTAGCAATTGATATCCTTTCGCAAATAATTGAAATGCAATTTCGTGATCTGGATCTTTAATTGTTGGAAACTTCTCAAGTTCTTCTGCCAAGCCTTGATTAATGAACCTACAAAATCCCTCGAATTGGATCTGACTAAATCCGGGTATTGTGGACATTCCCTCATTTCCATTCCGGAGCATCTTAATCTTAAGTTTCCTGTTTATCGAAGAAAAATTCCATTATCAGCTCACTCTTCATCAATCCCTATGGATCGATCTAGCAATTATGGAATCCATATTCTGTTTACTGAATCACATGAAATTCTAGGGAACTCCACATACATATTTCATATATGTATTTCATACATATGAATAGAGACAATTTCGACGAAAGTTCGAATTTGCCAGGGGTACAAATCGAATGAAAATGAATTGATAAAACATTCCTAGAAAAAAATTCTGCCACTTACACTTTATGATACTAATCAGATTGGATGGCAAAGATTTCTCATTTTATCTCCTTTCTATGAATGGGATAAAGCCATAATATAATAATTTATAAGCACTAGAAAATTTGACTTTAGTTCGATTTAGAATAGCACGCTTAGTTTAATTTCAAAAAAGAATAAGAATTTGAGGGTTCTTTTTTGTTTCGTAGTAGTAGAATTGCTAGAAAATATAGGATTTCATTGTAGAATCCTAAAATAAAGTAAGTCCTTTTTTTAAGTACATGCCAATCTAGTTATCCACCTCTCCACATATCCCTGCTTTTATCGTAATTTCACTTGGGTGGGCCAAGATGGTCAGGTCATACTCTATATCAGACCAAATTTCTTTTTTTTATTCAAGATATTTAATGCAATGAAAAATTAAAGCACGATTCCCCATAGAGATATGTACATAAGGGGGATCCATGGATAATAATGCTGTTATGGATAATAATGCTGTTCGGACCTGTAGTTTACCTATACACGGATTAGGCATAAATCCATTCTATTTTATTATGCCATTAAAAGGAAGGGGGGAGAGAATACCGATTTAAGAGTCGTTCACTACTGCAATTCAAAATTCAAAAAAAAAATAGAATTCTAGTTAATGGTTCCAATTTGTTCTGAATTTTGCAGCCTGTGACTGGAAATCCACTTTTTCTCTTTTTTCATCTCAATAGAAAGAAAAGGGAAGTTTTCTAGTGTTAGCAATGTTTGTTTTAAGATAGAATCCATCGAGGAGAATAATCGAAACTGGATTCAAAAAAAGCAGGAATAGATTTTTTGAAAAAGATTGGAAAAAAGTAAGTAGAATTAGATTCAAGATAAAAGAAAGGAGGTTTTAGTAAGAAAACCTGGATGAATACTTGCTCTTTTCTCTATTTTAGATCGGATTTTTTGGCGGCATGGCCAAGCGGTAAGGCAGGGGACTGCAAATCCTTTATCCCCAGTTCAAATCTGGGTGCCGCCTGATCAATAAAATACTTAGGCTTATAGTACTGATCGAACTCAACAAATTCGTACCCTGCATAAGTTGGGGCAAGAGAGTAACTAGGCCTGGCGATACTGGATTTTGAGAATCCATAGTTCTATCCTCAAACTAGGGTTTGTTTTGTCGGTAGTGGCCCAAACGGCTACCAATAAGGATGAGGTTGCGTTTCCTTATTCTTTTATTAATTTTAATTGATTCTTAATTGATTCGATTCGAGAATTAAAAATTACAAGGCTAAGATGTCAGAAATCTTGATATCCAAAGGGCCCCTAAGGGGCATTCTTTTTTTTTCAATCTAAGATTGAAGAAGGGACTCCACGAAGGAATATCAAGACTTCCTAATTATCATACATTTTATTTATCATACATCTTATGCTACCTACATACACTAAAGTAAGGGCTACTGATTCTGTCGAGAATCAGATTGAATAGGCTGATCAAAAATCAATTTCGGAGTTGTGGATAAAGTCTCCTCATTCTTTCATAGAATGATAGAAGGGCTGTAGGGTTTAGGTTAAAAATAAACATAGGCAAGGTAGGTATCCAATAAATATTTATCTATCCTAATTTTATGGTATATTCTGACGTCCTTTGCTTATAAAAAAAGGGTAACAAAAGGAAGAAAAAATCTTCCTATTCCCGCGTCTTCTATTCAGGACATCATCCCCGTACTCTTTTTTAAGGAAAAGGGCTATGTATCGTATTTATACTTAATGCTCTCCAATTCTACCAGAAATCCTATAAGAATTTGTTAGGAGTAAATTCCTTGAACTGATTCATCCATAGCGTTAGGGCAGAATCCCTTTTTGACTCTGTACCCTTGATTCCACTATGATTATTGATCAATAGTAGAATAATTCCTTCATAGAAATAGGAGACATAATTTACATGGATATAGTAAGTCTCGCTTGGGCTGCTTTAATGGTAGTCTTTACATTTTCTCTTTCACTAGTAGTATGGGGGAGGAGTGGACTCTAGGGATACTACTAATTGATTGAGTAGTCGAATTGTTGTATCAACTTTTTTCTTTAATTGATCGTTTTGCATTAATCATTTTGCCAAACTTTATTCTTTCTCTCTTTCTTTAGTTTTGTTTCACTCCTGTACCTGTAAGAAACTCTTGTAAGAAAGAGTCGTTCTATTCTACTATATAGAAATAGAAAGAGCGATTACAGCAATTCCAAATTTCTACTAGAAGTGACGAATGGTTAAAAAAGTTCTATACATAAGAAAATTAGACTTTCTTCCACGGAGCTATTCACAACATATCCCACACTTTCCATTTGTTTTATATTCTTTTCTTATTCTTATTTTATATTCTTTTCTTATTCTTAGAATAATTTTTATGCTCTTTTGAAGCATCTCGCCGCATGTTTAAGCATGAAAGATTCGCTGGTTTTTTCCTTTTACTTTTTTCTTTTACTTTTTACTATAGTCTATTCTCATATTATTTTTCTCTCCCTCCATGGATTCTTTCGTGAAGAATTGTCTTCGATTTTTTTATTTTGACTTGATTGAAATTAAGTGGATGCAGTGAAAAAAGAAATTGAATTAGACTACTATTTCAATCTACTAATCTATTCTATGTAGATTCAAGATAATATAATAGAAAGACTCTAAAGTGTCGTAGAAAAAACTATATGTAGTTCTTTCTACCACACTTTATGATTCCAACCAGATCCTTTCATTTAAGACTTGGATTTTTATTTTATTTAATCCCTTTTTCATTTCTTCAATGATTAATTGGAATTCCAATTAATCATTTTGGCTGACTGTTTTTACATAAATAATAAGTAAAAAGGCAGTAGGAACTAGAATAAACAGTGCAGTAGCAATAAATGCGAGAATATTGACTTCCATAACCTCTTTATTTTTTTCACAATAACTCGGGATGTAATCCCATGGAGAGGAAAAAGGGGTATCCTGTAAATTCAAGGGGAGGACTTGCATTCTGATAATACTGAATCAATTCAATATTATGAATATCGGATCTATCAAATCAATTCATGGTTGAGAGTGGAATAGTATAACATAGGAAGATCCACTTTTTCTTTTCTATATCTATAACCCACGATCTTTCTTATCTTATCCAATTTCCCTTCCTTTTTCTTATAGTTATACATACAATTATGTATGTATGTATTATATGACCGACTTTCTATGGGTCACATAGACATCCAAATAAGCAGTAGAAGTAGAAGTGAGATGGAGAAAAGAGGGCTTAAATAAAAAAAAATCGAATATTTTAATTAATTTAGGAAAAAGGGCGTTTGCTTTGCTTGGTTTTTCTTTTATTTTATTAAGTTACTATCAATATCCACTTTTGGGGTCTAAAGATGAGAACAGATCCATAAAATAAGGAGTCCGCAAATGGAATGAAAATGAGATAGATTCTTTCCAATTAGTCATTGAACATACACAAACAAAGTTGGAACTACAAAATGGAGGGGGCCTGGTTTAATCCAAAAAGTAAAGTACTAATTATATTCAATTAAATTCACTGTCTATGTCTAAGAAAAAACGAATACGATTTATGTATGGATTTCGGTAAAATACCGGTACTCTATTCCATAAGAGTCGAATAGGAAGTTAAGATGAGGATGGTATCATCATAAGGATAGAGTAATATCCTAAATTATACTAATCCAAGTATGATATGTATGTCTTTCCTTATCAACCGGGAGTAGTGAAAAAAAAAAATTCCTATAGGCCTCCCCTCCCTCTTTAATGAGAAATGCGAAATAAAAAAAGTGAAATAAGGGTGCCCCATAGGTATTTGATCTTCTCTCCTGCCCCCCCTTTTTCATGGAAAAAGGAAAGATGAATTTCTCCATTCATTGAACCCTAGTTCGGGACTGACGGGGCTCGAACCCGCAGCTTCCGCCTTGACAGGGCGGTGCTCTGACCAATTGAACTACAATCCCCGCGGGGTGTATGGCATACCTATTCTTAAATAGAACCATAAGAAGATTCGATTCGCCTGTCGTACTCTAAGAAATAGACGAATCATATACTACATACCCACATATCATATGTGGGTATAGTGAGAGTGACATAACTAGTATGTCGCGATTTTTTATCGCTAAAAATGGATGATAATCCACCTTTCATTTCAATAAGAAAAACTCTTTTGTTTGTAAAAAAGGAATGAGAGAGATATGGATTAGAAAGAAATTTCCCCCTTTCGCTTTATCCTTTATTTCTATGGATCAGACATTTTATTTTATGGAAGAAAAACAAATGGATTTAGTTCATATTCACGAAGCCCTAGATTTTTGGGCCGAGCTGGATTTGAACCAGCGTAGACATATCGTCAACGAATTTACAGTCCGTCCCCATTAACCGCTCGGGCATCGACCCAGGAAGAATTTATTCTAGGGTTTTTTAGAATCTATGATTAACCTCCTTTCATAATACTCCCTACCCCCAGGGGAAGTCGAATCCCCGCTGCCTCCTTGAAAGAGAGATGTCCTGAACCACTAGACGATAGGGGCATCACTTCACTAGACGATAGGGCCATATACAACCGCTCGTCATTATACTATAATGATAGTATGAGCAGTTTTTTGGAATTGTCAATATACTCGAAGAGTATAACTAGATCCAAAGCAAAGAGTCTTTCCTACTTTTCTGTTATGCTTTCTTTCATAGGATTTTTTTTAGTTGATGGTTAGGTTAATTCACGGATCATTCCCTACTTTTTAGGGAAATTCATTTAAAGGGTATAGAATAAGAATAGATTAATAAAAGGGATTCTAGATTAGTTCAGTACAGGTAGTGATTTGATTGATCTAACAGGAAAAAGAGTCCAATTTGATTTCTTTTTTGTAATTTCCACCCCGTGCTTCGTTTAGCGTTCAGACCAAAAATGCATGCATCCCACACTAAGTCATAAAATTCAAGAAAAAATAGAGAAATTTTCAAAAACAAAGAAAAAAAAGTGAATAAATAATAAATTTAGTAGAAAAGTACTTTATCGGATTCGAACCGATGACTTACGTCTTACCATGGCATTACTCTACCACCAAATAAAAAGCCCTTTATCGGATTTGAACCGATGACTTATGCCTTACCATGGCATTACTCTACCACTGAGTTAAAAGGGCTTTTTATTCAATTCCAAAATTAGCCACTTTGATTTCTCATTATGAGTCTACTGCATAATGTACATAATATATGTATATATAGAGATATATGTAGAGATTATATATGTATATATCGAGATATAGAAGTTTATTCATGGCGAGGTTCAAAATCTTGAGAGTTCAAAATCTTGAGAAAATCAAGAAAAATAAGAAAATCTTTCATATTCTCTCTTATCACTTGCACAAAGTAGAGGTTTTTTTCTTTTTTTATATAAAAAAATACATATAATAAAATACGTGAAGAGAGAGTTGACACAATAAAAAATTATTATTAGTATCCGATATACTTGAAGAGGGTAAGTTCATAGGTATGTAAACATGATCTCGGACGACTCACCAAACCAAAGCCCAGAAGTTCTATTTTTTAGAAGAGGAGAACAAATATGTATCAATTGTTGAATCGGATACAACAATGGGCAAAAAAAAAAAGGCCAAAGGGGCAATAAGAGCTGCTGTTAAAAAAACGGTAGACTTTGTTTTTTTTTATCTTTAGGCTATTGACTTTTCACGTGCTCAGAACGTTCTGCAGAATTAGGGACTTTTTTCTTCTATTGGCTGATCTTATGATGAGAACTTTCTCCATTTATGTTTTATTTCTTCTAATTCTAATTGGGTAGGGTATAAAGGAATTCGCGCTCTTCATATACCCATATGGTTGGGTATTAATTTTCAGTGATATACTTCTTGTCTGTTTTGGTGAGAAATTGAAACTATTTTTAACAGGCATCTCTTAGAAAAACCTTCGAGTTCAAAACTTTTCAATTTTTCTTAAAAAGTTTTGGACGGATTTGTTGAAGCGATTTTTAACAGGTACCCCTTCCAAGGAAGGGGGGTACTTGAATATTCTCAAGGGATTATGGTTGGTGCATTTTGAACAAACTATGTTGGAGTTTTAGCAACAATTTGCTTGTAAAAAGTGGGCAGTCGAATTTATACTGCAGAGTATAAAAATTATTCTACTGCCTGCCCAACAAAAAATAATAAACCATACCCTACATACCTAACTCCTCCTGGCTATGGGTTTTCTGTTTCCGAAGATTAGGAAAAAAGGAGGATTCTGGAACCCTAAAGGTTCGATGGTATATGGATATGGAAAATATAAGATTCCCGATCCTAGCGGGAAAAGGAAGGGAACAGATACCCAATATGATTCTTGGGAGGAACATTTGGTAATGGTCTTGGTCCTCTATGCTCTTTTTTATGTGTTCTTAGTTCTATTCATCTTCTTTGATTCTTTTAAACAAGAATCTAATAAACTAGAATTGAGTGGAAAAGAGGAGAAGAAATTGGTAAATGGAGAGGATCGACTAACCAGAGACATTTAGGATCTTCTTTACATCAGGTAAATCCGTCGGGTCCTGTCCGCTTCTCCGTTTAAGTTACGACTCTTTGTTTCTTGCTTCTCTCAAGCCATAGGGAAAGTCTATGATGAATTTTTAAAATGCATCTCACTCTTTCTCTAGGGCTCGGACTTCATGATAAGTGGGGGAAGAAAGAAAACATCTTCCCCAATTTCTTTGTTCAGAATTGAACAAAAAAGAAAAGGAAGAAAGGGATTTATGGGGGCAGTGCTGCTCCCTATATCTCCTAGTGTATATTGTAGGAATAATCAAACTATTCCTTAGAGCAGTCTGGCACACTTACGTCCTCGCAAAACAAATAATGATCATTGTAGTCGTAACCGTAGAATACGAACCTAATCGAAATGCATACATTTGTCTCATACACTATGGGGATGGTGAGAAGAGATATATTTTACATCCCAGAGGGGCTATCTAAACCCTAAAGCTAAAGTAAAGGCCCGCGATCGAAGTACCAACAGCTCACTGTCATGAACCTTCTCCATTTGATTCAATAAGGGGGAATTAGCCTCCTTCTCGAATGGCTACCCTTGACAAAGGGTAGCGTTGGTATCATAATCTACATGTAGCGGGTATAGTTTAGTGGTAAAAGTGTGATTCGTTCTATTAATAACTGAATTTGAAATGATATACTTAAGGCGTCCTTAAGTTTTTTATATTCCGATGAAAACTTTAGTTCTTATAAAGGATTTAATCCTTTTCCTCTCAATAGCATATTGAGGAAGAATATACATTCTCGCGATTTGTACCCAAAAACTAATTGAAATTGCATCCAAAATACAAATTGGATTATGAGTACAGAGTCGCGAAGCATAATTTTGCATTGGATTAAGTATTCCAATTTTTAAAATATGAGTAAAGGATCTATGGATGAAGATACAAAAAAGTTTATTTCCAATCGTAACTAAATCTTCTTTTGTTAAAAAAGGAAATGGAAGCCAAATAGCTAAAAAACGGTAGTTTTGGTTTACTAGAACCATCAGCATATTGTTTCAGCTCGGTGGAAACCTAATTCTTTTCCTCAGGATCTCTTGAATGAAATTAGGGAACGAAGTAAGTAGATTAGATAGATTTAGTAGAATTTCTATCTCCTACTCTATAGGGATCATCTAGAAAGCGGAGAGCTTTGGTTCCATTCAGATAGAAAAGCTGACATAGATGTTAAGTGGTGAGAATATCCATAAAGGAGCCGAATGAAATCAAAATTTCATGTTCGGTTTTGAATTAGAGACGTTAAAACTAATCAACCAACGTCGACTATAACCCCTAGCCTTCCAAGCTAACGATGCGGGTTCGATTCCCGCTACCCGCTCCATTCTGTATAAAAGGACTATTCTATTTGTCTAGACATGGTAGAGTCCTGTATTCAACCTTTTTCGTCCACCAGTTTCCGTCCCTCCAGAGCGGAGTAGAGCAGTTTGGTAGCTCACGAGGCTCATAACCTTGAGGTCACGGGTTCGATTCCCGTCTCCGCACTTAGCAGTCTGTATAAAAGGACTATTCTATTTGTATAGAGTAGAGGGCTGGGCGGTATCCAACCCTTTTTTATTCATTAGTTCCCGGCCCTAAAGGGCCAAATGGAGCAGTTTGCGAAGTCACTTGCCCCTACAAGAAGAACTCTCAAGGCTCCTTCCTACCCTGCAGAAAAGAAAAAAGAAATGAAAGAAAGGCACAGTCTACCTCCCTTCCCTTTAAAAGGAGTTTGCCAGTTGTTTGTCTCGGTGAATCCCCAATTTAGGGAGCCCTGTTGGCGAGTTCGATTCCCGCCTCCGGAGCCCCTTTTTTTGAGTGGGGTGCAAAAGAAGGGTAAGATAGTAAGGGATACGGTACTAGACTAACACCTACTTAATTTAATATAAGTAGTTAAGTAGTCAACTAGACTCAATTTTTTATCATAGTACCTTACTAAATTAAGCTGGCGAGCGGCGGGAATCGAACCCGTATCTTCTCCTTGGCAAGGAGATGTTTTACCATTGAACTACGCTCGCTACGGGATATATTTTATAGGGTATATCCGCCTGGGTCGACCGTCTATGTCTGGGTCGACCGTTTCATTTTCTATTATATTAGAGTTTTCTTTTTTTTAATTGTCTGTCAATCAATATTCTAATGGCAATGGAATTTCATAATAATGAAAGAGAAGAGGTAGCAATTCGGAACGCAAATTGCATTTTAATGCGTCTCACAATTCCAATTTTTTCGAAGAAATGGCCTTTTTATTTATTTTGTATCGGGCTACTAAATACTAAACAAATTTAAGAAATGAGAGAATTCAGAATAGCTACCAGAAAGACTAGTCCAATCCATAATGATGTACCGGAAAATACAACGTTTTTATTATTTGACCAACCATCAGGAGAAGCAAATACAAGGGGTACACTAATTACTAACACTGAGGAAGTCGCAATTAATGCAAAAACAGCTA